GTAAAGAAATTTCTCGTTCAATTACGTACCTACTTAAAAACTAATAAACCTAAGTTCCAAGAAATAATATCTTCTACCAAGACATTCACCGAGGAAGCAGAAGTCCTTTTGAAGGAAGCTATTCAGGAACAGATGGATCGGTTTATACTTCAGGAACAAACATAATTCCCTAGTACAAAAGGAATAGTTTATAAACTTATCTCATTCAAATCATTCAAAATGTCTTTTTTGGCATAGAAATGAAATCAAATATAAAAAATAGATGGAAACAAATTGCGTCCAATAGGATTTGAACCTATACCAAAGGTTTAGAAGACCTCTGTCCTATCCATTAGACAATGGACGCTTTTCATTCCTACTTTTTCTTTCGCATTTTTCCCTTTCCTATCTCTATATTCTGCTCGTAAAAAAAAATTACGATTTTTTTTTCGGGAATAAAAATGTGTATTTACATTTATTCACATTAATGATGATACACGCGTCATTATCATAATATGGAGCGGGTAGCGGGAATCGAACCCGCATCGTTAGCTTGGAAGGCTAGGGGTTATAGTCGACGTAAATTCATCATTTCAAATTGGAACGTCTCTAATTCAAAACCGAACATGAAACTTTGGTTTCATTCGGCTCCTTTATGGAAGATGGATGGATTCCCAGATTTAAGTCGTAAACGCAATAAAATAAATAAAGTAAAAGAAAAAAATTAGATCCATAACATCTATGTCAGCTTTTCTGTCTGAATGCACCCAACCAACTCGCTTTTTAGATGATCCTTCTAGAAGAGTGGAATTTTTAAAAATCCTTCTAGTTACTTCGTTCTTTATTTCTACTTGCGCGCGAATCCTGAGGAAAATAATTGTGTTTCCGCCGAGCTAAAACAATATATCGATGGCTTTAGTAAACCAAAGCCATCATTTAATTTTAATAGCTATTCCGCTTCAATCTCCCCTCTAAAAAAAAAATTGAAGATCTAGTTACGATTAGAAAAATACTTTTGTATCTCCCTCCATGGATTCTTTACTCATACTCATTCAATTGGAAGTCTTTATCCAACTCAAAAAAATTATGCTTCGCAATTCCATAATCCAATTTTTTCAATTTATAATTGAACCTTGGATATAAATCACGAGAATGTATATTCTTCCTCAAATTGTTTATTGAGAAGTAAAGGATTAAATCCTTTCTAAGAAATAAAGTTTTTAATCAGAATATGAATAAAACCGAAAGACCCCTTAACTATTTAAGTTGTTAATAGAACGAATCACACTTTTACCACTAAACTATACCCGCTACAATGTAATTATTGTATATGAGTGGGTCATTTGTCGAACAAGAGCATCATACGTAATCAAGATAGGATTGGAACAAAATAATGAAATTCAAATGTTGACGCGTTTTGCGGGGGGGGCTTGATGAGATAGGCAAATGAAAGCCTATTGAAATAACGAGTTCTATCTTGCTTGGGTGAGTTGTTTAGTGACAGGTGCAGCCCGAAAGAACCACTGAAGTCAGAACATAAAAAAAATTTGTGGTTGTTGATTCAATGTATTTTTGTTTTCAAAGTCAGATAAATTATTTCATGTATGATTTATTGTAACAAAACAATAAACGGCCCGGCTAGGTACTGACCGGGGTACTGACCAGGCCGGGGAATAAAAGAAGCTTTCGTACGAAATCAAAGAGGTATTCTTTACCTTCATTTATTTTTACTTTTTTTTTTCTATTTTCTATTGTGGGTATTCCCGTTATCCAAATGTAATTCGAATTAAATTGCTGAAAAACGGATAAAATTTGTATCTGTATCTATAGAATAAAGAAAGACTTTTTCTTTACTTCATGTATAACGTAACATAGTAATTATCCTTTGTTCAATTGGGAGAGATGGCTGAGTGGACTAAAGCGTCGGATTGCTAATCCGTTGTACGAGTTATTCGTACCGAGGGTTCGAATCCCTCTCTTTCCGTTTCATCTGATGATCTGATGACTTGATATTTTATTTCAAATTCTAAAGAAATCTCGAGAACTTTATTTTATCTTTATCGTAGTTAAATATTCATAATAGATAAAATAATAAGAAAATTCAGAAATCAAGCAACGAAAAATCCCTTATTTTTTTATTCCTCACGTCCAGGATTACGTCCTGTATCATTAGATAGGAATCCGAAGATGAAGAGAGAAACAAAGAATATCACCACTGTGTAAACGAAGAGTTTGAGAGTAAGCATTACAAAATCTCCAAGATAAGATCATTTTTGGTAAAAAAGGGAATAGATTATCCATTTTTTATACCGCATATTCTATTTTTACACCAAAGCAAGAAATGAAAAAAAAAAAAAGAGGTTTCTAGAAAAGAAAGGAATTTTCAGAAATTGTAAAAAGACTCTTTCGGTATGAAAATTATCTTTCATAGCACAATTAGTTATTGTGGGGACCCTATATAGGGTCCTTGTTCACTGGAAGTAGAAGGTCAGAATGAGGAAATGGGGTGATCCAGACGCGCTATCCAAGAATTTCCTTGTTTAAATTGATGTAAGACTTGTCTGATCTTATCAATTTATTGTTAGAATCTTTTTTTTTTATAAATCATAAATGTTTGTAAGACAGTATTAAAGATCTCATCGAAAACTTACAGCAGCTTGCCAAACAAAGGCTAAGAGAAAAAAGAACAGAGGTATGACTGGCATAACATCTATGATTGGATTGAAAAAAGCGTAAGCCTCGGGCAATTTGGCAAATAAAAAATTACTCGAATAAAGTATAGAATTAAGATAGATACAGATCAAACAAAAAATATTAAGCATAACAAATATTTCATTCTTGGAGATAATTGTATTTTGATTGAGTTTTCGATATAAGCTAAAAATGAAAAAAGGCAAAAAAATTCTTCTTTTTCTTTGACTAACCCAATCAAAAATCCTTCAATTCTCAAACAAAATAGAAGGAATCATACTTTCATACAATATCTTAATTGAATTATATGTAATGATCAATAAATTAAGTTTAATTTTACAACTACACGTGTCAAATCGTTGCAACAATCGAATGGATTCCATAGATATTTGGGCGGGAATTGACGAACAGCCAATACCTATATTAGTGTTTATTAGTGTTGAATAGAAATATAAATGGGGCGTGGCCAAGTGGTAAGGCAACGGGTTTTGGTCCCGCGACTCGGAGGTTCGAATCCTTCCGTCCCAGAGCCGTCCAATTTTATCAGAATAAGGATTGTTCTATTTAAATTAAATCTGTTTAAGAATCTAATGTTTAACAGCCCCTTGTTTCCTTTCTAATTTCGAATGATTCATAAAAGAATTATTTCTTTTACTCTCTTTCTCACAAACCTAATCGAGTATCGATGACATTACAGAATCCATTGACATTACAGAATCCATTTGTGATCCGGGTAGGATAGGAATATTGATCAATGTATAATTGAAAAAGAAAAAAGGATACGGTACTAATTCTATGTCGATGGTCGATGCTTAATTCTAAACAGGAGGGAGTTCTCGTCTTGGTACTAATTTAATTACATCGCTGGGATTACGGCCCCAAAAACCTGTTTGGGTTAAAATAAAAATAGGAACAAAACAAGTAAAAAAATATGTATCCTTTTGTCTTTTCACTTAGACAAGATTGTACAGCATACCAAAAGAGGGCCTTTTGACTCGTGAGCCCCATAAAATTTTTCAGTTCACTATGGATTAGGAAATTTTTAATCATTCTCCTTGTATTCGAAAAAGAAAAGGGTTTGATCTTTTATGATTGGTCGTCTTGAACAATCTGTTGACGATGCGTATTGAAAGAAGAACTCGTTTCTTTGTGTTCTTTATAAATATAAATTTTTTAATTCATAAAATAAAATATGGAGTTAATAAAATTTAATCTTTGTTGATACTTCTCAAGATAAATGTAAATATAAACATATATTACATTACATATATATATATTATATAAATAAAGTATGTATTATTATGTACCGATTGAGCCAATGATTATTCATGATTCCATATTGAATCAATTCCATACCGGTTCCAAATTAGAGGAATGTTATGGTAAAACTTCGTTTAAAACGATGTGGTAGAAAGCAACGTGCGACTTGAAGGACATGATCGGTTGTGGATTCTTACATCCGCCATTTTTTTTTCTAGGAATTATGAGGTGCTCTTGGCTCGACATAGTTTGTTCTGTTCTACTGCAACCCCCATTTGGGTTATGAGTTAAAATAAATAGTACACGATGGAGCTCGAGCAGAAAGGAGAAATTTATTTCTCAGAGGTAAGGATCTAGGGTTAATGTCAATCAATAAGTTGGAACAACTTCGTAAGCATATCTTCGATATAGAAATTGAAAAGATTCAATTCCAACAAGATCTCCTTTTGGGTTTGAAACTTTTGTTGGAATTGGGAAACCTATTTCGATCAAAAGTGTATCACACGGGAATCAATCGTTCATATGATTCTTCGATAGTAAAGAAATCACAAAGGGTATGTTGCTGCCATTTTGAAATGATTAAGGATCACCGAAGTAATGTCTAAACCCAATGATTCAAAACAAAGATAAACGATCTCGGAACAAGAAAACGCCATTTTCAATTGTCTTAACAACATAATTTGAGCAGAAAAAAGAATGGAATCAAAAAAATGGATTCTAATTCTAAATGAGACAAAAAATTGGTTAGAGACAATTCAATAAATGAAATGCCAAGGACTCAGAATTTTCCTTTGAATTCTTTGAGAATTATCCAACTTGAGTTATAAATAAAGTATGAATCTTATGAATCTAATTATTATTTTTTTTTTTCAGGAAGAGGAAGGAAGAAGAAAAAAAATAATAGTTTAATTGAATTGATCGTTTTATGAATCTATTTGCCACTATATATACTATAACATAGACATTAATTAGAATCATTCTTTCTCGAGCCGTACGAGGAGAAAGCCTCCTATACGTTTCGAAGGGGGGGATTTTTCATCTATTTCTATCCCAATGAGCCATCTATCGAATCGTTGCAATTGATGTTCGATCCCGAAGAGAAGGAAGAGATCTTCGGAAGGTGGGTTTTTACGATCCGATAAAAAATCAAACTTATTTAAATGTTCCCGCTATTCTATATTTACTTGAAAAAGGCGCTCAACCTACCGGAACCGTTCATGATATTTCAAAGAAGGCAGAGGTATTTCATGAACTTCGCGTTAATCACACGAAATTAATGAAATAAAAAATAAAAAAATGATATGCAATATGAGAGGCAATGTGAGAGGGGTAGAAAAAAATCGAGTAAATAGATGAACTAACAGAATCTATAAAATTATGGGATTGTCCTCAATCGGGTGGTTTTTGGTGAGACTTGACTAAAATAAAGGGGTAGAGCTTGCTTATTGTATCTTTAGGGATATTGAATAAACCCGAGATTTTCTTCTTCTTTATTTATTTTCTACATCTACACTTTTTTTATTATATTTGTAGGTTGTCTATGAAGTGCCAATCCAACACAAGTCCTTATTTTTATTATTTTTTTGTGTTCTCAACGTTCATATTGACAATATTGTATTGAACAAATATAATTGATCGTGGATAAATGGATCCATTTATCCACGCCCTATAAGTTTTTTTACTTTACTTCATGTAAGTGACGCGTTCCTTGGATTCCATTGACACAACACAAGAAGTTTGTTCTGAATAAAAAAAACGTAAAAATTTTAATTAAACTAAAAGAACAAGGGCGACCCATAAATTTTTATGTTCATAATCGACTATAAAAAAATGTTTTTTTTTTTATGGGCAATCCAATCTCTTTTTTTACGATCGTATCTACACACCATAATTCAAACTTTGGGTTGCTAACTCAACGGTAGAGTACTCGGCTTTTAAGTGCGACTAGAATCTTTTACACATTTGGATGAAGCAACGGATTCGTCTATACCATTGGTAGAGTTTGTAAGACCACGACTGATCCTGAGAGAGAACGAATGGAAAAAACAGCATGTCGTATCAATGAATAACTCTAAGATAAGAGTACTTAATCCTTACGAGATTGGTACAAAATCTTATTTGGGTTCTTAGAGCGTTACAAAAAAATAAATTTATGGTTGGATCGAGTGAATAAATGGATAGAGCCGAAAGGCTCAAATTAAATTATAGGGAAAAAAGCAACGAGCTTCTGTTCTTAATTTGAATAATTACCCGAGCTAATTATACGTTAGAAATATATTAGTCCCTGGTATGGGAAAAGGTTATTTCATAACCTTCTAAATTATATAATAAGTGGATTCTCCACTTTTTTATGAATCCTAACTTTATTAACTATATCCCTGAGTGGAGACGAATGTGTAGAAGAAACAGTATATTGATAAACATCATTTTTTCTAAAGTCAAAAGAGCGATCGGGTTGCAAAAATAAAGGATTTCTAACCATCTCGGTATTTTATAACAAAAAAACCATTGGATTGGATGGAAAAACGGAGAATCCGTTGATTAATCATCTCCAAGGTATCTACCTTTTCTTACTATATACCTTGATACCTTGTTTTGATTGTATCGTACTATGTAATGTATCATTTGATAGCCCAAGAAATCCCCTGCTTTGGTTCAAATCTAATTTACAATGGAGGAATTACAAAGATATTTAAAGATAGATAGATCTCGAGAACTAGACCTCCTATATCCACTTCTTTTTCAGGAATACATTTATGCACTTGCTCATGATCATGGGTTAAATAAATGTATTCCTTATGAGCCTATGGAAAATTTAGGTTATGACAATAAATATAGTTCACTAATAGTTAAACGTTTAATTGCCCGAATGTATCAACAGAAGCATTTTATTATTTTGGCTAATAATTATAATAAAAATAAATTTGTTGGGCATAATAAAAAATTTTATTCTCAAATGATATCAGAGGGGTTTGCAGTCATTGTGGAAATTCCATTTTCACTGCGATTAGTACCTTTCTTAGAAGGTAAAGAAACAGTAAAATCTATTAATTTACGATCAATTCATTCCATATTTACTTTTTTAGAGGATAAATTATCACATTTAAATCATGTATTAGATATATTAATACCCCATACTATCCATCTGGAACTATTGGTTCAAACCCTTCGCTGTTGGGTACAAGATGCCCCCTTTTTGCATTTATTGAGATTCTTTCTCTACGAGTATCATAATTGGAATAGTCTTATTACTCAAAAAACGAAAATTAATTTATTTTTTTCAAAAAAGAATCAAAGATTATTCCTGTTCCTATATAATTTTCATGTATATGAATCGGAATCCATATTCATTTTTCTCCATAAACAATCTTCTCATTTACGATCAACATCTTCTAGAGTTTTTCTTGAGCGAACGCTTTTTTATGGAAAAATAGAAAAATTTCTAGTAGTTTTTGGTAATGATTTTCATACCATCCTATGGTTGTTCAAGGATCCTTTCATGCATTATTTCAGATATCAAGGAAACTCAATTCTGTCTTCAAATGGAACTCCTCTTCTGATGAAGAAATG